GTGGTTTCTTGGTCACGGCCAGCTAAAGCAAAAGTTCCGTTAAAGAGCGTTTCCACGTGGTAAAACCTCCTCAGGGAATATAAGGTTTTCATGAGGCTGATCCTGAGCGGCCATCCAAGCACGAATACCTTCGTTTAAAAGAATATTCTTGGTATAGAAAGTCTCAAATTCAGGATCTTCCGCTGCGCGGATTTCTTGGGAAACGAAGTCATAAGCACGTAGATTCAGAGCAAGACCGACTACCCCAATAGCACTCATCCATAAACCAGTTACTGGTACAAATAGCATAAAGAAATGTAACCAACGTTTATTGGAAAAGGCAACCCCAAAGATTTGGGACCAAAATCGGTTAGCAGTAACCATTGAATAAGTCTCTTCAGCTTGAGTTGGGTTAAAAGCACGAAATGTATTTGCACCGTCACCATCTTCGAATAAAGTATTTTCGACTGTAGCACCATGAATAGCGCATAGTAAAGCTGCACCCAGTACTCCGGCAACTCCCATCATATGAAAAGGGTTCAATGTCCAATTATGAAATCCTTGGAAGAAGAGAATGAATCGAAATATAGCTGCTACACCAAAACTCGGTGCAAAGAACCAACCAGATTGACCCAGTGGATAAATCAGGAATACGGAAACAAAAACAGCGATTGGACCAGAGAATGCGATTGCATTATAAGGTCGCAATTGAACAGATCGAGCAAGTTCAAATTGGCGTAACATGAAACCTATTAGTGCAAAAGCACCGTGAAGAGCAACAAAAGTCCATAGACCGCCTAATTGGCACCAGCGAGTAAAATCCCCTTGTGCTTCAGGTCCCCATAGTAGCAACAAAGAATGTGCTAGACTATTTGCAGGAGTGGAAACTGCAGCGGTTAAGAAATTGCAACCTTCCAAATAAGAACTAGCCAATCCATGAGTATACCATGAAGTTACAAAAGTTGTGCCTGTAAACCAACCTCCTAAAGCGAAATAAGCACAAGGAAAGAGCAATAGGCCGGACCATCCTACAAAAACAAAGCGGTCTCTTCGTAACCAGTCATCCATAATATCAAATAGGTCATTTTCTTCTTTGGCAAATCTACCAAGGGCTATAGTCATAGTGATCCTCCTATTCAATTACTTCAACCATTTCCGAACACCTCATATCTTTAGGCATACGATAGTATCGATTATCTATGGACAATTTATCCTTCAATGCCCTTTGCACTGGGTTTCGAAGATACAAATTCTTTTTTTCTATTAGACCACAAACCAACCTGGGTAAATCCATAGTAAATCCATGAGTTCAATTGGATTAGTCAGCGCTTATTTATACTATCTATAATGGAATCTTGAATTGTTCTATGACTCATATTTCAGAATAGATCTTTTCATTTGAACGTGTTAAACCAAAATAACCCAAAATTTTCTATTTTTTCTACCATTAAATGAAATCTAAAATAATGATAGATTTGAAATGAAAGTCCTTTTCTCGCATTCATTCTCTATTGTTTTGGTCTTCCGCCAATCCAATATTGATTGGACTTTGAAATTAAGGAAAAGTATTTAAAAATCGATTTTCGAATTCCATTTGAATATATAAAAAAAAGAATAGCGATTTCTTCTTATGGAATAAAGAGCCAGTAACAAGAATATAAAATCATTATCAATATCGAAAAATTCTTGCCTTGCCGTGGTATAAGAAAAAAATTCGTTTGTGCTTATACAATTTGATAATTTTCTCTATTATCGAATTTATATATCAGAATAGCTAATATAGTCATCATTCGATGAGTTAGGTCCACTTACTTTTTCTTCATTTATAATTGGACAGCAGATTTTCTAAGAAAAATATACAAATAAAAAAACTTTTTTGGTTTGCAAATAAATTATCAAATTGCATATTTCGAATATTCTACAAAATTATTTCTGTTATGTTCCACCCAATAAACCAAATTGGAATAATGAAAGATTCCGAGCACTTTCTACGTCACTATGGGCAGACTACTCCTAAAAAAAGAAAATGAGTATAAATAGTTATTATAATAATAACTATTGAATTTCCTAACTAGAACTCCAAAAACTTCCAATTTATTATATGGTTATCCTTTTCTTGATTTTTGAAAAAAAAAAAATGGACTCTTCTTTTAGTCAAAAGAGCCCTTTATCAGATTTGAACCGATGACTTACGCCTTACCATGGCGTTACTCTACCACTGAGTTAAAAGGGCACATCAATTCCATTAGTGAATTAGCCATTTTCATTTTCTGGATCGTATAATCCATATACATAGATATATATGTTATATATTATATATAGATATATATGTTATATATTAATGTTATATATTATGGAAATAAAATATTGAGAATATGTACTCCAAAATGTACATAATATACGTTAAGAGTTCGTTCAGAAACAATCCACTTTTTGACACCCAAGGTGGGTAAAGGATTTGTTATTCTTGCTCCATTTTATTGAATGAATTAGATGATGAGAGAATTCGTACTATAGAACGGAATCTTTTTGAAAGAGAAATGAAAATGTCTATCATTTTTGCATTTTCTGACTTAGTGTGAAATGCAATAGTAAATAGGTTGATTTTCTCTGAATACCAAACGAAATCATGAATTCTCCAATGGGAAAAATAAGTAAAAAGGGATTGAACTCTTTTTTATGCCAGACCAATTAAATCACTGCTGGAACTGAAGAAATCTTAGACTTCTTTTCATTAGAATCTTTCGTTATAATCAACTAATAACTTAGTGAATATAGGGTAGTTTATTCATGAACTATCAAACCCCAAAATTCCAATAGAAAACTAGGAAAAGCTTTTTTAGATTAAGTCATATACAATAAACCCTATTGACAACTACAAAAAAGAAGTTTATACTAATATCATACATAATTATAATGACGCCCGGATGTATAAGTCATATACAATAAATCTATTGATACAATAAATCCTATTGACAACTACAAAAAAGAAGTTTATACTAATATCATACATAGTTATAATGACGCCCGGATGTATATGCCCCCATCGTCTAGTGGTTTAGGACATCTCTCTTTCAAGGAGGCAGCGGGGATTCGACTTCCCCTGGGGGTAGGGCTTCTAGGAAAAGAAGGGAGTCAATGCCCGAGTGATTCATGGTTGACGGACTCCAAATCCATAAAAAGGGACTCTAAATCCCTAAACCTAGAATAGATTTTTCCTGGATGTCCGTCCGAGTGATGCATGGTTGACAGACTCAAAATCCGTAAACAGGGACTGTAAATCCTTCAACCATGAATCCATTTTGTCTGGATGCCCGAATGATTCATGGTTGACGGATTCAAAATCTATCAACCATGAATCAATTCTTCTCTTCCTGGGTCGATGCCCGAGTGGTTAATGGGGACGGACTGTAAATCCGTTGGCGATATGTCTACGCTGGTTCAAATCCAGCTCGGCCCAATAATGCACTATCTCATGAATATGAGATAACAGATTTGTCTTCCTTTTTATTATTTCAATAAATGAGAAAAGTCCATTTTTTGTCCCTATCCATATTTTAATTAATTCAATTCTTTCTCAGAATTGAAATTGATGATAGCTTACTTAGGTTAAATAGAGTTTTATGAAATTTCTTAGAGTCTCATGAAAAGAAAGAAAAGAATTGATATTTCTCAATGAAAAGATGAGTTATCTTTCATTCTTTTATGGAATCACAGATTACGAGTAATCTGTGTCACTCTCAGCATAGTCTATATGGTATATATATGCCATAGACCTTGCTTTGCTGGGATTGTAGTTCAATTGGTCAGAGCACCGCCCTGTCAAGGCGGAAGCTGCGGGTTCGAACCCCGTCAGTCCCGAACTAGGATCCGATGAATTTCTCTCCTTTTTCATAAAAAAGAATAAAGTAAACAGGAAACAAGATCTAATTCCTAATTAAGAAGAAATCTTGATTTCTGTAATTTTCCTTTCGCATTTATCATCCATTTTGCATTAGATAAATTATGGGTATTGATAAGGTCAAAATTTCTCTCGTACAATCACGAATCTTATTATATTCATTCATTTACGAGATGAGATACTATCCATCGTCTTATTTCTTTTTCAATTGTTCTGGATCAATAAAAAAATCATATTTTCCTTTCAATATATATACAAGTTGTATTCATTTATTGTTGAATTAAGTATAATTACCTTAATACAGTACTTTTTAGATAGATTCAACCACACCTCATTCCAGTTCTGAGTGTATGTTTAATGATTGATTGAAAAAATTCTATCTCATTCTCATTCAAATTGCAAACTGAATTTCGAGTGTATGTCTTCCATTCTAATCTAACTCCGAAAAAGAAGAGATTAATCAAATAAAAGAGAAGACCAAGAAATAAATAAACCTTTTCAGTTCATTTCTTAGAATATTCGATTTTTTTCTTCCTTCTTTGTTTCTATCTTGTTTCTACTCTTTATTTGGATATATGTATGACTGACCGATAGAATATCAGTCATATATATAATAATACTGAATTGTATTGATTAAGTACTAAGAAAAAAGTCAAACTCATTTTATAAGATAAGTAAGACAGCCAGTGGGTTATAGAAAAGAAAAAGTGGAAAAAGATGAAAATGGAATGGTATTTTAGATCTAATAAAAAAATTCCATTTCATAAAAGGATCTTCCTATATTATATATACTCTTCAATTCTCGATAATCAATCGATTTGATAGATCATAATATATTCTTATTCATAATATGGAGATCCGAGATGGAATCTTATCAGGATGCAGCAGTCCATCCTATTGAATTTATAGGAGTTCAATTTAGACTCTCTATGGGATTACATCCCGAGTTATTGCGAAAACAAAAAAGAAAAAATAAGATTATGGAAGTCAATATTCTTGCATTTATTGCTACTGCACTGTTCATTCTAGTTCCTACTGCTTTTTTACTTATTATCTACGTAAAAACAGTCAGTCAAAATGATTAATTTGACCGAGACTGGAATTTTCAATTCTTATTAATCATTAAAGAACTAATTCGAAAGGATCAAAATAAAATACCCAGTCTTAACTAAAATGAGCAAATTCGAATCCTAAAGTGTGGTAGAAAGAACTCTATAGAGTTCTTTCTATCACACGAAATAAGATTCTATTCCAGTAGAATTTTGAAACAAAGAGAAACTCAATAAAGTTTCACAAAATCATTAATACAAAAGGATTAATGAACCAATTGATACAATTCGATTACTGAATCGATTACTTAATAAATTACCCTAAAGTCCACTCCTTCCCCACACTACAAGGGAAAGCGAAAATGTAAAGACTACCATTAAAGCAGCCCAAGCAAAACTTACTAAATCCATGTGAATTATGTCTCCTATTTCTATGAAGGAATTATTCCATTATTGATTAATAATCATAATAGAATCAATAGTGGAGTGTCAAAATAGAACTATGAAAGGCTATTTATAAAGCAATGAGCAAAATTGACTCACTCTAATTTAGTAATAGATAGAATTTCTTGTGGAATTGAAAACTCTTAAGGACAAATGTGATATACACACTCTTTCCTTTTGTTCTTTTCTTTCAGAAGCAAAAGATATCTATCCAAATATATCTGTCAAGATAGATAACTATCCATTATCTATTAGATATTTTCCATGTTTCCTATTTCATTTACCTAAGTTTATTGTCTAACTTTCTACGAAAGAATGATAAGCCATCACGACGAGTCTGAAATCCATTCTTTTCTTGATTCGGGAATTCTTGAGGCCTTTCGTACAATATCTTCCTTCAATCTTAGGAACCAAAAAGAAATGGAATAACCTTTCTTTGGATATCAAAATAGATTTCTGACCTTTCACCTTCCTAAATGAAGCAAGCATTCCCTCATCTATCCCTATTGGTATATTTCGTTTTTGGCTACTACTCAATAAACTATTCAAAGCTCTCTTTTTAGGATAAAATTGACAAGTGTTTCTATTTTGTAGAAGTAGAAAAGGAAATCCTAAGTATTTTGTTGAAAAGGCGACACCCAGATTTGAACTGGGGATAAAGGATTTGCAGTCCCCTGCCTTACCGCTTGGCCATATCGCCAAATCCAATCCAAAATTCCTCTACATTACATTATTCATTCTTTTTTTTTTTGGGGGGGGGGAGGAAGCGATTAATAAATTCTTTTTTTTATCTTGAATTCTAGTTTTTGTACTTATACTTTTCCAAAAAAGAATTTCTTTTTTTTATTGGATTCAATTTGGAACCATTAACTCTAATTCAACTATATCTTATCTTTGTTGAGTTTTCATTTCTTATTTGGAAGGAACAAACGGTTCTGAAATGGTTTTTGTATCTCCAATTGTGTTTCTTTAATGGAATAAGAAAATCCAATGGATTTACGACTAATTGAGCATCAAATATTTTCAACAATCAATTCTTTTGCAATTCGGAATTCTAATCAAATTTTGATTTATATGTAAACCCCAGAATAGAAATCTTTATTTCATAGATCCTGAATCAGTCTGTCTCTCTCTTATGTATATATGCCTCGAGAGAATCGTGCCTTTATTTTTCATTATATTCAATATTATTCCAATAAATTCGACTCTATCAATTCCAGGAATAATTACTCAAAATATTATACTACTACAAATTCATTGTGCTAAATAAAATCAAACTCTCTAGTGCACCTGAATATTCTGTCTTTATCTCATCTATAGAAAGCATGAATCTTTAGTACTCAAATTCTATATCTATACAGGATTCCATAAGTGTAAGTTAAGTAAAAAAAGAAAAAAATTCTATTTCAAGAATATCTTATCAATCCATTTCCATTTGTACCTGTCGAAAATTCTCACTTTAATCGAAACGAAAAGGATTTTTCTTCATATGTATAAAAGACATATATGAATATGAAGTTCACTCAAATTTCATGTGATTTAGTAAACAGAATAGAAATTCCATCATTAGTAGATCGATCTATAGAGGTCGATAAATAATGAGCCACTGATGGAATTTTTTTTGATAAAGAGTCAATAAAATGATCCGGAATGCAAATGAGGGAATGTCTACAATACCTGGATTGAGGCAGATACAATTTGAGGGATTTTTTAGGTTCATTAATAAAGGCTTGACGGAAGAATTTGATAAGTTTCCAAAAAAAAAAATGAAAGATATCGATCAAAATATGGAATTTCTATTGTTTGTGGAAAGATATCAATTGTTAGAACCCTTAATAAAAGAAAGAGATGCCGTCTATCAATCACTTACATATTCTTCGAAATTATATGTACCTGCGGGATTAATTCGAAAAACAAGTAGACATATGCAAAAGCAAACCGTTTTAATAGGAAACATTCCTATAATGAGTTCCCTAGGAACCTTTATCATAAATGGAATATACAGAACGGTACTCAATCAAATATTGCAAAGTCCTGGTATTTACTACCGTTCCAAATTGGACCATAAGGGAATTTCGATCTATACCGGTACTATAATCTCAGATTGGGGAGGAAGATTCAAATTAGAAATGGATAGAAAAGCAAGGATATGGGCCCGTGTGAGTAGAAAACAAAAAATATCTATTTTAGTTCTATTATCAGCGATGGGTTTGAATCTAAGAGAAATTCTAGATAATGTTTGTTACCCCGAGATTTTCTTGTCTTTCCCGAATGAGGAGGAGGAAATCAAAATAAGTTCAAAAGAAAACGCTGTTTGGGAGTTTTATAAAAAATTTTGTTGTGTAGAAGAAGAAGATATGGTATCTTCGGAGTCCATATATAAGGTATTACAAAATAAATTTTTTCAAAAAAAATGTGAATTAGGAAAGATCGGTCGACGAAATATGAACCGGAGGCTCAATATTGATATACCTCAGAATAATACATTTTTGTTACCACGAGATGTATTGGCGGCTGCGGATTATTTGATCGGAATCAAATTAGGAATGGGTACGCTTGATGATATGAATCACTTGAAAAATAAACGTATTCGTTCTGCAGGAGATCTCTTACAGGATCAATTCAGATTGGCTCTTTTCCATTTAGAAAATGCGGTTCGAAATACTATTAGTAGAGCAATCATTCAAAATAAATGGATACGGACTCCCCAAAATTTGGTAAATTACACTTTCTTTTCATTAACAACTACTTATGAATCGTTTTTTGGCCGACACCCCTTATCTCAAGTTTCAGATCAAACTAATCCATTGGCACAACTAGTTCATGGGCGAAAATGGAGTTTTTTGGATCCTAGAGGATTGACGAGTCGAACTGCTACTTTTGAGATACGAGATATCCATCCTAGTTACTATGGACGTATTTGTCCAATTGATACGTCCGAAGGAACCAATGTTGGACTTATTGGATCTTTAGCTATTCATGCGAGGATTGGTCGTTGGGGATCTATAGAGAGCCCGTTTTATAAAATATCTGAGAAAAAAAAAACCAAAGAAGTACGGATGGTTTATTTATCACCAAATAGAGATGAATATTATATGGTAGCATCCGGGAATTCTTTAGCCTTGAATCGAGGTATTCAGGAAGAAGAGGTTGTTCCAGCTCGATACCGTCAAGAATTTCTGACTATTGCATGGGAACAGATTCACCTAAGAAGCATTTTTCCCTTCCACTATTTTTCTATTGGAGCTTCCCTTATTCCTTTTATCGAGCATAACGATGCAACTCGGGCTTTAATGAGTTCTAATATGCAGCGACAAGCAATTCCGCTTTTTCGTCCTGAGAAGTGCATTGTTGGAACTGGGTTGGAAGGCCAAACAGCTCTAGATTCGGGATTTTTACTTATAGCCGAGCATAGAGGAAAGGTCATTGATACTAAGACTCACAAGATTCTCTTATCAAATAATGGAAATAGTATGAGTATTCCTTTAGTTAAGTATCAAGGTTCCAACAAAAAAACTTTTATCCATCAAAAACCCCAGGTTCGGAGGGGTCAATACGTGAAAAAAGGACAAATTTTAGCGGATGGCGCAGCGACAGTTGGTGGGGAACTCGCTTTAGGAAAAAACATATTGATAGCTTATATGCCATGGGAGGGTTACAATTTTGAAGATGCAGTACTAATTAGCGAACGCCTGCTATATGAAGATATTTATACTTCTTTTCATATTCGGAGATATCAAATTCAGACTTATGTGACAAATCAAGGCCCTGAAATAATCACTAAAGAAATCCCACATCTGAAGACTCATTTACTCCGCCATTTGGATAGAAATGGAATTGTGATGCTGGGATCTTGGGTAGAAACAGGCGATATTCTAGTAGGTAAATTAACGCCGACAGAGGATGAACCTATGCCAAGGGATAGATTAGTAGGAACTATACTTGGTATGCATTTATCCACTGCAAAGGAAACTTCTCTCAAATTACCTATCGGTGGAAGAGGTCGCGTTATTGATGTGAAATGGGTCGAGAAAGAGGATTCCAGTGATATTTTAGAAATGGTTTGTGTATATATTTTACAAAAACGTAAAATCAAAGTAGGTGATAAGGTAGCTGGAAGACATGGGAATAAAGGTATCATTTCCAAGATTTTACCTAGACAAGATATGCCCTATTTGCAAGATGGAACACCTGTTGATATGATTTTCAATCCCTTAGGAGTACCTTCACGAATGAATGTGGGACAGATATTTGAATGCTCACTCGGGTTAGCAGGGGATTTGTTAAAGAAACATTATAGAATAGCACCCTTTGATGAAAGATATGAGCAAGATGCCTCGAGAAAACTAGTGTTTTCTGAATTATATAAAGCTAGTAGACAAACAACAAATCCATGGGTATTTGAACCTGAGTACCCGGGAAAAAGCAGAATATTTGATGGAAGAACAGGAGATCTTTTTGAACAACCTGTTCTAATAGGAAAGTCCTATATCTTAAAATTAATTCATCAAGTTGATGATAAAATCCATGCGCGTTCTACTGGACCTTACACACATGTTACACAACAACCCGTTAGAGGAAGGGCTAACAAAGGAGGACAACGAGTAGGAGAAATGGAAGTTTGGGCCCTGGAAGGGTTTGGTGTTGCTCATATTTTACAAGAGATGCTTACTTATAAATCTGATCATATTCGAATTCGTAAACAAATAATCAATATTATGCTTACTGGAGGAACAGCGCCTAACCCCGACGACGATGTTGATGTTCCGGAAACTTTTCGAGTGCTCGTTCGCGAACTACGATCTTTGGCTCTAGAACTGCATTTTTTCCTTGTGTCTGAGAAGAACTTCCAGATTTATAGGAAGGAACTTTGATTGAAATGAATCATTCATTTATTTTATGATCGACCAATATAAACATCAACAACTTCAAATTGGATTAGTTTCTCCTCAACAAATAAGAGCTTGGGCTCAAAAAATCTTACCTAACGGAGAGGTTGTTGGAGAGGTAACAAAACCTCAAACTTTTCATTATAAAAGCAATAAACCACAAAAAAATGGATTGTTTTGCGAAAGAATCTTTGGACCCATAAAAAGTGGATTTTGTGCGTGTGGAAAGTATCGAGAGATTGAAGTTGAAAAAGAAAACTCAAGATTTTGTGAACAATGTGGGGTCGAATTTGTTCATTCTCGAATACGAAGATATCAAATGGGATACATCAAACTTATATGTCCAGTAACTCATGTGTGGTATTTAAAACGTCTTCCTAGTTATATCGCGAATCTTTTAGATAAACCCCTTAAGGAATTAAAAAGCTTAGTATACTGCGGTGTGTGATTTGATCAAAATTTTCATTTAACAGATTCGGATTAACAAACTGTCATCCTATTCGATTCAATTGGGATGCCCCAGCTCTGACATGTGTTTTGGGAGAAATAACATGAAACTTAGATTTTTTGTTGTATTCCATACTTCCAAATTCAAGGGGAATTGATCCATGGTCGATTTCGTAACAGATAAATAGGAATAGCTAGTTATACCTTGTGAAATTCTTTTTTCAGGGAATTAGTCATTCTATTTCTTTTCGATAACAATTTTGCTTAAGCAAGCAAATAGAGTATGGTTACAGGAGTTTATCTATCGCATATATGCTTCAAGGAACATTAAAGCATAACCATCGAGGTGACTAAAGACCTAAAAGATCGAATGGAAGGAGATATAGACAAATAAATCCCTTAGGAATTCGAAAGTCTTTCTTTAAGAAAATTCATCAGGGAAGTAGACTACTCAAAAATTTCACATTGATTTTTTTGAAGTAATTCATCAAATTGAAGTAAAAAAAAAAAAAAAGAATAAATCAATGAAAGGTTAGTTTTTACTAGGAACTTGAGTAAAGAGTAGTTCTTTGTAGGATTTTATCGAACAAGGTCTACAAATTAAGAAAGAATTTCTTTTTTGAGTGCAACTACTTGAGCCGGATGAAAGGAAACCTTCACGTCCGATTTGAAAGGGGGGAAGCCTATCTTATAGGAACCTATCTCAATTCTTCTTTTGCTAGGCCCACGGCTAAAAAACCTACTTTCTTACGATTACGAGGTTTATTCGAATATGAAATCCAATCCTGGGACTACAGCATTCCACGTTTTTTTACGAAACGATTTAAAACATTTCAAAATCGAGAAATTGCGATAGGAGCAGATGCTATTAAAGAACAATTAGCTGATCTAGATTTGCGAATTCTTATAGAAAATTCATTAGTAGAATGGAACCAATTAGGAAATAAGGAATCTACTGGCGATGAAAGGCAAGTTACAAAACAAAAAATAAGAAAGAATTTTTTGGTTAGACGTATGGAATTAGCTAAACGTTTTCTTCAAACAAATGTAGAACCAGAATGGATGGTTTTGTACTTATTACCAGTTCTTCCTCCTGAATTGAGACCTATTATTCAGATAGATGGGGGCAAAGTAACGAGTTCGGATCTTAATGAACTCTATAGAAAAGTGATCCTTCGGAACAATCTTCTTACCGATCTATTAAGCCAAGGTAAATCTTCGGACAGAGAAGTTGTAATTTCTCAGATGAGATTGTTACAAGAAGCTGTGGATATACTTCTTGGGGGCCGTAGCGGAGAACCGAGGAGAGATGCTTATAATAAAGTTTATAAGTCATTTTCAGATATGATTGGAGGTAAAGAGGGAAGATTTCGTAAAACTTTGCTTGGTAAACGAGTTGATTATTCAGGGCGTTCTGTCATTGTTGTGGGTCCTTCCCTTTCATTACATCAATGTGGATTACCTAGAGAAATAGCAATAGAGCTTTTCCAAATATTTCTAATTCGCACTCTAATTAGACAATATGTTGCTTCTAACACAACGACTGCTAAAAGTCTGATTCAGGAACAGGAAAAAGAACCTATTGTATGGGAAATACTTCAAGAAGTTATGCGAGGGCATCCTGTATTATTGAATAGAGCACCTACTCTACATAGACTGGGCATATTGGCTTTCCAACCCATTTTAGTGGAGGGGCGTGCTATTTGTTTACACCCATTAGTTTGTAAGGGTTTTAACGCAGACTTTGATGGAGATCAAATGGCTGTTCATTTACCTTTATCTTTCGAAGCTCAAGCGGAGGCGCGTTTACTTATGTTTTCTCATATAAATCTTTTGTCTCCAGCTATTGCAGATCCCATTTGCGTACCAACTCAGGATATGCTTATCGGACTCTATGTATTAACAATTGGAAATCGTCGAGGTATTTGTGCAAATAGGTATAATCCATCTCATTGCAAAAACTATCCAAATAAACCAGTTGAGAATAATAATTCTAAGTATATTAAAGAGAAAGAACCTTATTTTTGTAGTTCATATGATGCACTTGGAGCTTATCGGCAAAAAAGAATTAGTTTACATAGTCCTTTGTGGATCCGATGGAAACTGCATCAAGGTGTTATTGGGCCAAGTGACCAAGGTCCTATTGAAGTTCAATACGAATCTTTGGGTACTTATCATGAGATTTATGAATACTATCTAATAATAGGAAGTGTTCAAAAAGAAATTCGTTGTATATACCTTCGAACCACTCTTGGTCATATTTCTTTTTATCGAGAAACAGAAGAAGCGATACAAGGCTTTAGTCGAGTCCGCTATATTCCTACACTATCTAAACTCACAAATTAGATTAAGCGATGCTCCTTGGCGTGAGAAGTCGGGTCTTTCCAATTTCACTAGTATCATAATTTCTGAATTCCTGTGTGAATCAAGATTGAGACGAAGGAAAGTAAGTTCCGTTTTCGAATCACTGACTCAGGTCCATTGTCCGAATCCAACTCAACAGAATAGAGGTAGAATTATGACAGAACAAGCTTTTTACAATCAAGTTATAAACGGAACTGCTATGAAACGACTTATTAGCAGATTAGTAGCTCATTTTGGAATGGGATATACATCCCATATCCTGGATCAAGTAAAGACTTTAGGTTTCCATCAAGCCACTACTACATCTATTTCATTAGGAATTGATGATCTTTTAACAGTATCTTCAAAACAATGGCTAGTCCAAGATGCGGAACAACAGAATTCTATTTTAGAGAAACATCATCATTATGGAAATGTACACACAGTAGAAAAATTACGTCAATCCATTGAAATATGGTATACTACAAGTGAATATTTGAGACACGAAATGAATACTCATTTTCAGATGACTGATCCCTCTAATCCAGTCTATCTAATGTCTTTTTCGGGAGCTAGGGGAAATGCATCTCAGATACACCAATTGTTAGGCATGAGAGGGTTAATGTCGGATCCCCAAGGACAAATGATTGATTTACCGATTCAAAGCAATTTACGCGAGGGACTTTCTTTGACAGAATATATAATTTCTTGCTATGGAGCTCGTAAAGGAGTTGTAGATACGGCTATACGAACAGCAGATGCTGGATATCTTACACGTAGACTTGTTGAAGTGGTTCAACACATGGTTGTACGTAGAAGAGATTGTGGTACTGTCCAAGGGATTTCTGTAAGTCCTCAAAATGGGATGACAGAAACCCTTTTTATCCAAACACTAATCGGTCGTGTATTAGCAGATGATATTTATATCGGTCTACGATGCATTGCCACTCGAAATCAGGATATTGGGATGGGGCTGGTCAATCAATTCATAAGCTTTCGAGCACAACCAATATATATTCGAAGCCCCTTTACTTGCAGAAGTACATCTTGGATCTGTCAATTATGTTATGGTCGGAGTCCTACTCATGGTGATTTGGTTGAATTGGGAGAAGCTGTAGGTATTATTGCGGGTCAATCAATTGGGGAACCGGGAACTCAACTCACATTAAGAACTTTTCATACTGGTGGAGTATTCACAGGCGGTACAGCCGAACATATACGAGCTCCTTTTTGTGGAAAAATCAAATTCAATCAGGATTTTGTTTATCCCACACGTACCCGTTATGGGCATCCTGCCTTTCTATGTCCTACAGATTTTTATGTAACGATTGAGAATGGGGATATTATGCATAATGTGAATATTCCGCCAAAAAGTTTGATTTTAGTTCAAAATGATCAATATATAGAATCAGAACAAGTTATTGCGGAAATTCGTACTGGAATGTCACCTTTTCCTTTGAAAGAGAAAGTACAAAAATATATTTATTCGGAATTTGGGGGAGAAATGCATTGGAGTACTGATGTCTACCATGCAACTAAACATAAATATAGTAATGTTCATCTATTACCAAAAACAAGCCATTTATGGATATTAGAAGGAAGCCCATACAGATTTGATAGAGGATCTTTTTCGCTCTACAGGGATCAAGATCAAATCAATGTTGATTCTTTTTCTATTGAAGGAAGAGATATTTCTCACCTATCAATAACTAATGATCAAGGAGGATATAAATTGTTAAATACTTCTGGTAAAAAAGATAGGAAATTGAATGACTATTCAAGACCTGCTCAAGTCATATCGAATGATTGTTGGAAGTTTATATATCCTTCTATTCTTCAAGAGAATTCTTATTTCTTGGCCAAAAAGCGAAGAAATCGATTTATTATCCCATTACAATATAATAAAAAACAAGACAAAGAAGCAATACCCTGTTTTGCTATTTCAATGAAAATACCCATAAAGGGTATTTTACATAGAAATAGTATTCTTACTTATTTTGATGATTTACGATATAGAAAAAGCAGTTCAGGAATTACTCAATGTGGAACGGATTCAAGCAAAGAAAAAGAGAATTTTATTGAGGATCAAGGTACAAAAGAATGGAATCCGGAAGATCCAACGTTGATTGAAGATGAAGGAACAGAAGAGTGGAATCCGGAAGACCCAATACGGATTGAAGAAGAAGGAACAGAAGAATGGAATCCGGAAGACCAAACATTGATTGAAGACGAGGAAACAGAAGAGTGGAATCCGGAAGACCAAACGTTGATTGAAGATGAAGAAACAGAAGAGTGGAATCCAGAAGACCAAACGTTGATTGAAGATGAAGAAAGAGAAGAGTGGAATCCAGAAGACCAAACGTTGATTGAAGATGAAGAGACAGAAGATTGGAATCCGGAAGACCAAACATTGATTGAAGATGAAGAGACAGAAGATTGGAATCCGGAAGACCAAACGTTGATTGAAGATGAAGAAACAGAAGAATGGAATCCGGAAGACCAAACATTAATTGAAGATGAAGAAACAAAGGAATTTCCAGAGTACCAAACCTTGATTGAATATCAAGGAATAAAAAAGCGGAGTCCAGAATACCGAAGGTTGATTGAATATCAAAAATACCAAACGTGGATTGAATATCAAAGAACAAAAAAATGTCATCCGGACGACCACACATTGATTGAAGATGAAGAATGGAATCCGGAAGACCAAACATTGATTGAAGACGAGGAAACAGAAGAGTGGAATCCGGAGGACCAAAGATTGATTGAGGACCAAGGAACAAAAGAATGGAATCCGGAAGACCCAACATTGATTGAGGACCAAGGAACAAAAGAATGGAATCCGGAAGACCCAACATTAATTGAGGATCAAGGAACAAAAGAATGGAATCCGGAAGACCAAACATTGATTGAGGATATAGGAACAAAAGAATTTCTGCAATACCAAACATGGATTGAAGATGAAGGAACGAAAGAGTGGAATTTCGAAGACCAAACATGGATTGAAAATAAAGGAACAAAAGAGTGGGGTTTCGAAGACCAAGCATGTATTGAACATAAGGGAACAAAAGAGTGGGATTTCGAAGACCAAACATGGATTGAAGATGAAGGAACAAAAGAATGTACTCCGGAAGACCCAAGGAAAGTGGATACGTTTTTTTTCATTCCCGAAGAAGTGCATATCTTACCAAAATCCTCATCTATAAGGGTACGGAACAATAGTATAATTGGAGTGGATACATGGCTCACTTTTACTAGAAGAAGCCGAGTAGGTGGATTAGTCCAAGTGGAGAAAAAAAAAAAATATATTGAACTAACAATTTTTTCTGGAGATATTCATTTTCCTGAGGAAACAGATAATATATTCAGGCACAGCAACATTTTAATACCACAAGAAAAAAAAAATTCTTGGATCTACGTTCAAGGAATTACACCTATCAAAAAAAAGTATTTTGTTTTAGTTAGACCTGTAATTCCTTATGAAATACCCGATAATGATGATATTCATTTAGCAACACTTTTTCCTCAGGATCTATTCCAGGAAAAAGAAAATCTCCAACTGAAAGTTGTCAATTATTTGCTTTATGGAGATAACAAGCGAATTCGAATAATTTCTCTCAGAAGTATTCAATTAGTTCGAACTTGTTTAGTATTAAATTGGGACCAAGAACAAAAAGAAGAAGAGGTTCATGCTTCCTTTGTTGAAATAAGGACAAATAATTTGATTCGAGATTTCATTAAAATGGAGTTAGTCAAATCCACTATTTCGTATACTGAAAAAAGGTATGATAGAGCAAATTCAGGATGGATTCCTGATAATCGATTCAATCGTACCAATATCAATCCTTTTTCTTCCAGGGTGAAGATTCAATCACTTTGTCAACATCAAGGAATTATGGGTACTTTATTAAATCGAAATAAGGCAGCTTGTCAATCTTTGATAATTTTATCATCGTCCAATTGTTCTCAAATGGATCATCCATTCCAAAATAACGCTTTGACACAAAAAAAGAATCTTATATTCCTATATGGATATTCTATGGGTCTATTAGGAGCTATTGTACCTAAAATAGCGAATTTTTATTCATTTTACCATTTAATAACTCATAATGAAATCTTATTAAAGAAATATTTATTACTTGAGAATTGGAAAGAGACTTTCCTACTATTTCAACTAATGAAAATCATTTTACTAGATATAGGAAATTCGAATCTTGATTTATGTTTCACCTTAAAATCATCCGTTTTCAGAAAAACTTTCAAAGTATTGAAAGTTCAAGTACTTCAATTCTATTTAATAGATAAAAATAGGGGATTTCATTTCAAACAGATTTTCAAAAAAGTATTTCAAGTACTTGAAGTATCGAAATACTCTTTAATAGATGAAAATAGTACCATTTATAATCCCGATTCATGCGGAGGCTTTATTTTAAACGCATTCAATTGGAATTGGTGCCCTTACTTTCGCAACGACAATTTGGAAGAGACATCGACAATAATTAGCCTTGGACAATTTCTTTGCGAAAATGTTTGCCTATTTCAAGACAAATCATATATCCAAAAATCTGGTCAAATTGTCATTGTGAATTTGAATTCCTTAGTTATAAGATCCGCTAAGCCCTATTTGGTAACTTCAGGAGGAACTATTCATGGTCATTATGGGGAAATCCTTGATGAAGGAGACGTATTAGTTACATTTCTATATGAAAAATCGAAATCTAGTGATATAACGCAAGGTCTTCCAAAAGTAGAAAAGTTTTTCGAAGTGCCTTCGATTGATTCAATATCGATAAACCTCAAAAGTAGACTTGAAGGTTGGAATAAATGTATACCAAAAATTCTTGGATTACCTTGGATTTTCTTAATTGGAGCTGAGCTAACCATAGCCCAAAGTCGTATTTCTTTGGTTAATAAGATACAAAAGGTTTATCGATCCCAGGGAGTACAGATCCATGATAGACATATCGAGATTATTGTGCGTCAAGTAACATCAAAAGTCTCGGTTTCAGAAGATGGAATGTCTAATGTTTTTTTACCTAGAGAATTAATCGGATTGGTACGAGCCGAAAGGGCAGGACGTGCTTTGGATGAATCAATGTTCTATGGGGTAATTTTATTGGGAATAACAAGAGTGTCTCTAAATACTCAAAGTTTTATATCCGAAGCAAGTTTTCAAGAAACCGCTCGAGTTTTAGCAAAAGCTGCTTTACGAGGTCGTATTGATTGGTTGAAAGGCTTAAAAGAAAACGTTGTTCTAGGAAGGATTTTACCTATGGGTACCGGACTGCAAAAATTTGTACATCCTTCAAGACAAGACAAGAACTTTAATTTAGAAAAAACAAAAAAAAATCAATTCGAGTTGGAAATGAAAGATATTATGTTATACCATAAAGAATTATTGTGTTCAGATGTAACAAATAATCTTCATGAGGCAAATTCTCATGAAACCTCAGAATAATCGTTGATTAGATTTCATGATTCTTAACTTGAGAGCGGATTTTTTTTTCTTTTTTTTTTTTACTAAATTTGATTCGAATTTTTTTTGTAATCAAATCAGAAATCGGCAATTCAAAAACTTGAGGGTTTGTGTCGTATATCAATGATAAATTCCCAGTAAAAGGTTCCATCGGAACAATTATTTATTTCAAAGTACCTCGTTTCTTTGTTAATAAAAAAAAAACAAAAAAGAAGTAGGAGAAAAAATGACAAAAAGATATTGGAACATCAATTTGGAACAGATGATTGAAGCAAGAGTTCATTTAGGTTATAGTAAAAAGAGATGGAATCCTAAAATAGCCCCTTATATCATTGCGAAGGGTAAACACAGGCGTAATGCTATACATATTATAAATCTTGCTAAAACTGCTCGTTTTTTATCAGAAGCTTGTGATTTACTTTTTGATGCAGCAAGTAAAGGACAAAACATCTTAATCGTCGGTACCAAAAAATGGCCACAAAAAGTAGCGGATTCAGTAGCATTAGCTGCAATAAGGGCTCGGTGTCACTATGTTAATAAAAAATGGTTTCGTGGTATGTTAACGAATTGGGTCATTACGTACATGAAACTTTTTAAGTTGAAGCACTTAAAAGTATTAGAAAATAAGGGCAGATTTCACTCTGTGCCCAAAAGAGATGCAGCAATTTTAAAGAAAAAATTATCAACTTTGCAAAAATATCTCGGTGGGATCAAATATATGACAAATTTACCTGATATTGTGATTATCATTGATCAGGAAAAAGAATATATAGCTCTTAGAGAATGTATCATTTTGGGTATTCCAACAATTTGTTTAATCGATACAAATTGTGACCCAGATCTTACAGATATTCCAATTCCAGCCAATGATAAGGATACAATTTCAATTCGATGGATTCTTAGTCAATTAATGTACGCAATTTCTGAGGGTCATCAAAAAAATTTGATTATGAAAAAAAAAAATTTGATTATGAAAAAAAAAAATTTGATTATGAAAAAAAAAAATTTGATTCTAAAATATTTAAATTCTCTACGTTTAAAAATAAATCAAAAAAAGAGAAAAAAGAACTAACTGTAGTGTGGGGATATTTATATATATATTATGGTATTACGTGATTTCTTGGTATTCTAAATATGGAATGAATGATTCAAATTGGTGAGTTGAGAAAGAGACGGTTCAATCCAAATAATTTCTTTTTAAGAAGTTCAATCAATTTATATCAGAGGATAATATGAATGTTATATCATGTTCCATTAAAACATATAATCGATTATACGAGATATCGGGTGTAGAAGTAGGCCAACATCTTTATTGGCAAATAGGAGGTTTACAAATCCATGCTCAAGTACTTATCACTTCTTGGGTTGTAATTGCTATCTTATTAGTGTCAGTCATCATAACTGTTCGGAATCCACAAACTATTCCGACTGGGGGTCAGAATTTCTTTGAATACATTCTTGAATTTATTCGAGACTTGAGCAAAACTCAAATTGGAGAAGAATATGGGCCTTGGGTTCCTTTTATTGGAACTATGTTCCTATTTATTTTTGTTTCTAATTGGTCAGGTGCTCTTTTCCCTTGGAAACTTATCAAGTTGTCTCATGGGGAGTTAGCTGCGCCCACAAATGATATAAATACTACTGTTGCCTTAGCTTTACTCACGTCAGTAGCATATTTTTATGCAGGTCTTAGAAAAAAAGGATTAGCTTATTTTGAAAAATACATTAAACCAACTCCAATACTGTTACCAATTAACATCCTAGAAGATTTCACAAAACCTTTATCTCTTAGTTTTCGACTTTTCGGTAATATATTGGCTGATGAATTAGTAGTTGTTGTTCTTGTTTCTTTAGTCCCTTTAGTAGTCCCTATACCTGTCATGTTTCTTGGATTATTTACAAGTGGTATTCAAGCTCTTATTTTTGCAACTTTAGCTGCAGCTTATATAGGAGAATCCTTGGAGGATCATCATTAACTAGTTTTTGAGCAAATAGTCTTTTTCGGTTTATGCCAATTCTTGTATGATTTCAAGTAATTTGTTTGGTTTGGGAATAATATATATTTCAATATAGGATAAGATATGACTGAGAATCATAGGAGAAAGGATGAACATATATATCGAATTAAAATTTGTAATAGAAAAGTGGGGGCCTTACACTCAATGTATGTAATGTTTCTCAATCCAGTCATTAATGATTGAAAAGAAATCGAATGGCTAAAACTATATAAATAACTAGATAAATGGATATTGATATACAAAAACTCCATCATTGAAGTAGAATTTAGTACAAAGGAAAAAAGGGAGATATCCAAATAATTCTCACGATTGAGTAATATTCCCACTCCAATTCGAAATTTTGAGTTATTTTGATTAATCGATTTTTTATGATAAAATTAATGAATATTTCATTAGTTGGCTGTATCATTAACAATTTCTTTTTTTGGTACGAGGAACTTATTATGAATCCATTAATTTCTGCCGCTTCCGTTATTGCTGCTGGATTGGCTGTGGGGCTTGCTTCTATCGGACCTGGGATTGGTCAAGGTACTGCTGCAGGTCAAGCTGTAGAAGGTATTGCGAGACAACCAGAAGCAGAGGGTAAAATACGAGGTACTTTATTGCTTAGTTTAGCTTTTATGGAAGCTTTAACAATTTATGGATTGGTTGTGGCATTAGCGCTTTTATTTGCGAATCCTTTTGTTTAATCCTATCTTAGTAATAAAAAAGGTCAATTAGATTTTCTATTTTTTCTTATTTTATGAATTGGAAATGGTCTTTTACGTCTTCGAATTCGATCAATACTTTCTTTTTCCTATAACGAGAAATTCTTTATTTTGTGAAACAAAATCCCAGAAAGGATTGATTTTAGCATGAGACATTCCCAGATCGGGTCGCCCTTCCTTAACTTAGTTGTAATGGAAATTTTTTTTTACAAATTGAGAAAAGATTCCAACAAAAGGAAATACTTCGTAATTCAACAGATTCCATCCAAATAAAATTCATAAATTGTTTTTATTCCTATTCAAAAAGGAGGAAAATCCCATCCATTCAAAAAAATAAATGGATCAAAAAGGGGGCCAATCAAGTGATAGAAAAAGAACTTGATTCTTTGTTAGTCCTATCTATAAAAGGAGAGCATATGAAAAATGTAACCGATTCTTTCGTTTTCTTGGGCCTCTGGCCATTCGCCGGGAGTTTCGGGTTGAATACCGATATTTTAGCAACAAATCTAATAAATCTAATTGTAGTGATTAGTGTATTGGTTCTTTTTGGAAAGGGAGTGTGTGCGAGTTGTATATTTCAAGAAAAAGTTGGATCTATCCGATTGCACTTTCTTTTTATTTCTTTCATAGTCTTTTTGTAGTATTAAAGAAGAAAAAGGTAGGTGCACGATCTCCACGAATTACTTTTGAATAAATTCAGAAATCATATATAAGAACTATAGCATTTCGTGACTCATTGGTCAATTTACTTTGATTCTCTATCAAAATGAATAATAAGAAGAATTTGAGATCTTGAACATGGTTAAAGCAAAACTGCTTGAAGTCCAGGCAAATAAGGTACTCTTTCTACTATAATACATTAGTACCGAAATGGTTTCAAAATGAATAGTTGGTAATTTATCTGATATAAAACACTCATATCGATAAAATGATTGAAATCATTTACTAGAAAATGGGTACCCTCCCCCTTTTTATCCAATGCCAAATTGGCGACCTATCTATAAAAAACAATTTTTTGGAATTCTAAAAATGAAGAAAAAGCAAATACCAACCAATAAAGAAACAACTTTGCTGACAATTAGAGATTTTTTCTGGTCAGAAGAGTCCTCCTAACCTAATATATATTAGGATCTTTCATATTCAGTTTGAATATCTTGGAATACAAACAGAAAAAAAGAGAGGATAGGCTCATTACATTCAAAAAATAATACGGGAATACCCATACTTAAAAAATACAATAATTGAGC